AGTGTTGACATTTTTCGTGGGGGATTTAAATTGAATAAAATTTATAAAAAGAAAAGAGGGCTCATTTAAATAACTAAATAACAAGTTCTATCTTTTCTTTTGCTGGAGGAGTTTTGATAGATACGGTTTGCCAAAAACACTGAAATCATAACAAAAAAATGCATTGTGTAAAAATCCATAGTTTCTTTTTTTATTCCAGTAAGAATAAGGTTGTCAAGGAAATAAAAAAGGAAGAAAGAATAATAAGAAATGACACTTTGATTTTATATAATAAGAATGAAAATATTCCTTCGTCTTTTTGTTGTTGCTTTAATAGCAAACCTTTTTTGTTTTCAAATCAGATAAATTGTTTTACCTAGGATTCGTTGGAACAAAAAAGGCCCGGCTAGGTAGTGACCAGGCCAGGCCACGGGAATCAAAAAGGGGCCTTTCGAACAAAATCAAAGCAAAAAGGTCCTCTTTTTTTTTTCTTTCTATTTTTTTCTTTCTATTGAATCCTTCGAGCCCTTACTTGATCTAAATGGAATTGCTAATAAAAGTTGTAGATATATAATATAGATAAAGACAGAGAAAGAAAGATTTTTTCAATCCTTATTTCATGTGTAATGTAACATAATAATTATCTTTTTCAATTGGGAGAGATGGCTGAGTGGACTAAAGCGGCGGATTGCTAATCCGTTGTACGAGTTATTCGTACCGAGGGTTCGAATCCCTCTCTTTCCGTTTTTGTTGATGACTTGATATTTGATTTCTCTTTCAAATTTCGCCAATCCTTTTATTTTTTCTTAGTTAAACGTGTCGAATAGATAAAAAACCCTAAGAAAATTTAAAAATCAAGCAAGGAAAACGAAAAACCTCCTTTTATTCTTCACGTCCAGGATTACGCCCCGGATCATTAGATAGGAATCCAAAGATAAAGAGAGAAACAAAGAATATCACTACTGTGTAAACGAAAAGTTTGAGAGTAAGCATTACACAATCTCCAAGATCTTTTTTTTGTAAAAAAAAAACGAGAAAAGAGAATAGATCCTCCATTATTATTTTATACCAAATATTTTGACACCAAGAAATGAAGTGCTTTCTAGAAACAGAAAAGAATTTCAGAAATTCAAATTCAGTTATACTAAGAGTCTTTCATTACCAAAAATTTCTTTCATACCCCAAAATTATATATTGTGGGGGACCCTAACCTAACCCCAATATTCTTTCACTGGAAAAAGGTCAGAATGGGGGATATGGGGTGAGCCAGATTTGGATTTATCGCGGCTATCCAAGACTTTCAATGTTTGAATCGAAGGTTCATACTGTAAGACTTATTTTATTTTATTAATTGTTAGAATTTTTTCTCGAATAAATCATGAATTTTCTAGGATGGTATTAAAAATCTCATCGAAAACTTACAGCAGCTTGCCAAACAAAGGCTAAGAGAAAAAAGAACAAAGGTATGACTGGCATAAGATCTACGATTGGATTCAAAAAAGCATAGGCCTCGGGCAATTTGGCGAAGAAAAGACTACTCGAATAAAGGGCAGAATTAAGACAGATACAGATCAAACTAAAGATATTAAGCATAACAGACATTTTGTTCTTGGAGATAATTGCATTTTTATTGAGTTATTGATATAAGGAAAAATGAAGTTAAAGTACGGTAGACAAAAAATCCTTCTTTTTCTTTGAACGCACCCAATCAAAAATCCCCCAATTCTCAAAGGAGAATAGAAGAAATCATACTTTCATAGAATATCTTAATTGAATTATATGTAATGATCAATGAATTCAATTAAATTCTATATCTACACGTGTTAAAATCCTAGCAAGAATCAATCTATTTGATAAAGATTTTCTATAGATATTTGGACTGGAATTGACCAAAACCCAATACTAACATTATTCTTTATTATTGTCGAATAGAAATCTAAATGGGGCGTGGCCAAGTGGTAAGGCAACGGGTTTTGGTCCCGCTATTCGGAGGTTCGAATCCTTCCGTCCCAGGACATATCCATTTAAAGGCCTAATATTGGATAGAATGTGATTCTTGTTTCTTTTCTGATTTTGAATGATTCTTCTCTGAATCATATCTTTTTTTCACAAACTGAACTAACTGAATCGAGTTCAAATGATATGCAGATATAACTGAATATATTTGTTTGTGATCCAGGTACGATGGGAACATAGGTCACACTTTCAAATAAAGTTAAAGTAGGGCGGGCTTTTCATCATATGTTCATTCCCTTCATATTGAAGGAAGTTAGTTACTTAGAAAAACCTGAAAAACCTTACGTCTCATATCTATTTGAATTTTCAACGATCCGTTTTGAATCGCAATAAGAAAGAACCTACCTTCCCTATCTCTTATTCCCTATCCATTAAACTTAAATGAGGCAGCCCAATTATTAGGTTAGGACCTCTGAATTCTAAACAAGAGACAAGAGGGGGTTATTACATTCAATCAATGGGATTAAGTCTCTTAAGACTTGGGTTAGGGTAAAATAAAAATTAGGAGCAAGGGCTTAATCTGGACTTGTTTGTCTTTGTCCCTAGATAGTTCCCTTTCCGTAAAAGGGATCTTTTTTGATTTCTGATTCAGGGGGGTAGATAGGTCTTAATCAGCAATGGGAGATATTCATTTAAATATCTGTGTCTGTCCGAATCTCATTAACAACGAATCAAGTTACATATGTAACCGATGCTTTTTTGACCTTTTTAGGTATTTCGTGTTTGGCTCTAATGAATAATTAGAAATCTCTGTAACGATTGAGATGGGGTAATTCATATATTTTAGTCACTTTATGCCAAGATTGCAGAAAGATTACTTAATTCCAGGTTAAACAAAAAAAAATACATATAAAATGAGGAAATGCTTAGTTTAACTTAATATGTAATATATATGTATTGTGATTATTCGATTTCGTTCTATTTCAGTGACAACGTTCAGTGACAACAGCCTTTCCATTTTTGTTAAAAAGAAATGTAATCCCTTAAATATTGAAATATTTAATATAGAATATCCATAACAGTGACAGTCTATCTGATAGATACGAAAAACCCCTACTCGTTCATCTGATTAATAAAATAAGAATCGAAAGAATAAGGACCTAAATCTTCTCTTATATCAGTCTTTTTTATCCATCTCACGAAAAAAAAATTGGGTTTCTTGTTCAATCTATTTATCGGCTTTAAATCATTGATGATTCAATTCGAAAAGAAAGAGATATTTCTCTTTTTTTTATGATGATCAAATGTAGTCTTTACTGTAAAACTTTCTTCCAATAATGATGTCGAAATAGGAAACTTTTTCGATTAGAAAAATTTTGAATGATTCCTTATGAGTTGAATCTTTGGTATTCAAAGAAGTCGCAGATGGGTCAATCTCTTCTATTGAGTCACTTGAAGATGCAGGGTTAAAAAGAATTCATTTATTCGTGTTATTTATGTTAGTTATGTTATTTCTATATTTCTGTTAGTTTGTTTTTTTTTATTAAAAAAGTTGCATTCATACAATAAAAGGTGGGGTCTTGCTAAGATTTCTTCAGAAAAATCTTACCATCTATGTTCTATGTATAGAAGAAAAAGGGTATAGATTAATATGTCTATGTACCGACTGAACCAATGACTATTCATGATTCCATAATTGAATCAATTCCATACTGGCTCCAAATTAGAGGAATGTTATGGTAAAACTTCGTTTGAAACGATGTGGTAGAAAGCAACGTGCGACTTGAAGGACACGATCCGGTGTGGATTCTTATTCTTACATCCGCCATTTTATATAGGAATGAAGGTGCTCTTGGCCCGACATCGTTTGTTCTGTTCCACTAGAACCCCTCTTTTTGTTGGGTTGTAATGTAAATAGTACATGATGGAGCTCGAGTAGTAAAGTATTGATTCAGCTTTCAGGGGCAAGGATCTAGGGTTAATGCCAATCAATAAATTGGAACAACTTCGTAAGTATATCATCAATATAGAAATCGAAAGGATCCGATTCGGGCAAGTTTTCAATTCAAAAGGAAATTTTGTTGGAATTGATAAAACTCTTTCGATTCAAAGTGTATCACGGGGAATCAACCATTCGTATGATTCTTTGATAGAAAGAAATCACAAAAGGGGTATGTTGCTGCCATTTTGTTGGAAGGATTAAGAAGCACCGAAGTAATGTCTAAACCCAATGATTTAAAACAAAGAAAAAGGATCCCAGAACAAGGAAACGCCGTTTCCATTGTCTCAATAACTGGATCAGAATAAAGAATCCAAATCCAAATAGATGATTGTATTTTAAACGAGACAAACAAAAGGGGGGTTAAAGACCATTCAATAAATGAAAGAAATTGCTTAAAGATTTTATTTTCTTTTGAGCTATTTGAGAATTATCCAACTTGAGTTATGAGTACAAATGATTTTTTCTTTTTTTTTTAGGAAGAACGAAGAAAAAAATGAGTGAAATCCTAGTCTAATTGATTTTATCAACCCTTTTGCCATTCATTAGAATTCTATACATAGACAAAACCTCGAATCTTTTTTTCTCGAGCCGTACGAGGAGAAAACTTCCTATACGTTTCTAGGGGGGGGTCTTGTTCATTTACTTACATCTATCCCAATGAGCCGTCTATCGAATCGTTGCAATTGATGTTCGATCCCGAAGAGAAGGAAGAGATCTTCGGAAAGTGGGTTTTTATGATCCGATAAAGAATCAAAGTTGTTTAAATGTTCCCGCTATTCTATATTTCCTTGAAAAAGGCGCTCAGCCTACAGGAACTGTTCGGGATATTTTAAAGAAGGCGGAGGTTTTTAAGTAACTTTGCCCTAATCAAACGAAATTAAATTAAGGAAATAAAAAAAAGGGGGCAGTGATTCATATAAAATTTTGTATAACTTTTCTATACTTTGTTTTTTATTTCCCCCCCTTTTTGCGCTCTATTCGTATCTATTTATCATTGCTTCTATAGAATCTAATATTTTATAACGACAAAACCCCAGTTGGTTGATCCTAGAAATGTAAAATT